AACAAAAATGTATTGTTATGAGGTATATCAAGATTAAGTCTCTGGTTCATATTTAGTCGACCAATCCTTCCTAATTCACATCTTTGTTGAAAAAATTTCTTTTGTAATTCCTTACATAAGGATTCAGAAAATACTGGACCTCCGCCTACACAAGTAAATTGTTGATAAAACTCCAAAATGGCATTTTCCCTTGACCCAATTTTTTTTTTTTCCTTATCGCTCAGGAAAGACAAGAAAATCTCGGGGTAGCACACATTCTCTAGAATTTCTCTTAGATTCAAACCCATAGCTGATGATAGAACTAAAATAGATATTTTCTGTTTCCTACTCACACGAGCCCATATCCTTGCTTTTTTATCAATCTCTAATTCTACTCTTCCCCCCCAATCTGATATTATAGTGCCGGTATAGACCGAAATTCCGTTATGGTTCAATTCTGACCGGTAATAGATACCAGGACTTTGCAATATTTGATTGATCACAATTCTGTATATTCCATTTACTATAGAAGTTCCCAGGGAATTCATTAGAGGAATGTTTCCAATAAAAATTGTTTGTTCTTGCATATCCCTACTGTTTTTCCAAATTAATCCCCCGGATACATATAATTCAGAAGAATATGTAAGTGATTCATATACAGCATCTCTTTCTTTTATCGATGGTTCTACTAATTGATATGTTTCCACAAATAATTGAAATTCAATTTCTTGATCTCTATCTTCAATTTTTGGAAACTTATAAAGTTCTTCCGCTAAGCCCTGATCAATGAACCTACAAAATCCTTCAAATTGTATCTGATTAAATCCAGGTATTGTAGACATTCCCCCATTTCCATCCCCAAGCATTTTTAATTTCCCATTTATTGAAAAAAAAATCCCATTATTGGATCGTTTTTCATCCAATTATATGGATCGATCAGCACTGATGGAATTGCTATTCTGTTTACAGAATCACATAAAATTTTATCTAACTCCATATATGAATATGGAATGTCTGAAATACGTATGAACGGAGGAATAAAGAGAATTTTGATTTTCTACTCAAATTGGAATTTGCAACAGATACAACTGGAAAAGAATTGAGAAATTCCACTTAACTTAGACTTATGGAATTTTATATAGAATAACAAAAAGTGATTCAATTTCTACTATTATTTATGATATTACATATTCCAATACAAGTGAAATAAATAATTCGGGATTTGATCTCTTCGATGAGATAAAAACCCAATAGTTAGAAACAATATAAAGTTGTTTTTTTAGCACTTAGCTTTTTTCCTTTTTTTCGTGGATTTCCTTGTTCAGTTAAAAAAAAAAAAGGATTCGCACCGAACAGAAGAGATATTTTTTTTTTATTTTTATAGAGTTTGTTGAAGCGCAGAAGAAAGCTTTATTAAGCATACGCGGATAGAACTATAGCTATCTATATATATGTCTTTCCTTTTATTGCGGGTTTATTCTGTACAGCGCATGGCGTGCTCTAGCAAAATATCGATTTTCTATAGGAATCATAAACAGATAAGATATCTGATTAGAGGTATACGTGTAATAATTTATGTTCTGGGGTTTACATATACTCATAATTGTTGTTATAATTGAAATGGAGAAGGCTTTTTTTTATTGAAAAGAATCAATACTGGATAGTTAGATATCCATTTTTATTTTCTTATATCATTCGGGAAATACAATTTTAGATTCAAATTTAGATTCAAATTCGAGAATCGTTCATGAATTTTCAGTCAATAGTTAACGGTTCCAATTTGTCCTGAATTTCGGCTTTTGTGACTGAAAATTCACATTTTGTTTTTCCTTTCAATAGAAAGGAGAAAGAATTCAGATAGTGCGTGTTTTGACATACTATACAAAATTAATCAAAGAGATAGATCCAATCCAAAAAAGGAAGGATTTCTTTTAGGAAAGGGATTCAGATTAAGAAAAATGGGATTCAAGATACAAGTACAAAAAAAAAAAAAGAAGTTTAGTAAGAAAAAAAGGGGGGGGGTATTTTGGTCTATTTTTTATTTCTATTGCCTTGGCGACATGGCCGAGTGGTAAGGCGGGGGACTGCAAATCCTTTTTCCCCAGTTCAAATCCGGGTGTCGCCTGATCAACAAAAGACGCGAAATACCTTATTCCGTTTTACTGATATATTGTCCCCAATAGAAACAGCGGAGGAAAAAGACTCGTGATATTTCCAAGAGCGCTGCTGCTTATTTTGTTTGCGCTTAATCTTTCCCGATTCTACTAGCAATCATACAAGAACTTCTTATAATTAATTGGTTCTAATTAATTGAATTGGATTTTTTGGATTGTTTCATCAATGGTATTGGACAAAATCTTTTTTTTTTTTTTTTACTCTGCACCAGCGATACTATTATTATTATTAGTGACTATTATTATTATTAGTGACTATTATTAGTGAAAAATAATGGAAAAAAGTGAACAATACTAGCAAAATTCCTTCATATTCATAGAGATAGGGGACATAATTCACATGGATATAGTAAGTCTCGCTTGGGCTGCTTTGATGGTAGTCTTTACATTTTCCCTTTCACTCGTAGTATGGGGAAGAAGTGGACTCTAGGGATACTACTAATTGAGTTGAGAAATGAAACTCTATCAATTCTTTTATAGATCGTTCTGCAAAGACTTTTTAATTTAACTATTTTTAATTGAACTATTTATATTGAAATTGAATTCAATAATTGAATTCAATTTCAAAATTCTATTCGATTCGAGTGGAGTAATTTATTCTATGAATAATATTTGAATAATACCCTTTTAATCATAATCAAATAAATATTTTAATGATTCCAGTGTTCATATTTCAAAAGTAAAAAGAATACAAATGATAGGAAAGTTATTCCAACCGAATTCTTCCTAAATTCTTTATTATGATAAACCGGCTCTTATCAGAGTTATATATGGACAATAAGGAGCAGCGGAACCTTTTTTCCTTTTTATTTGTTTGCCTTTTTCCGGTTCAAAGACAAAAGAAAGTAGTTCTTTTTTTAGTTATTTAAAAGTTATTAAATTAAGTGATTTTCTACGGGAAATAAAATAGACATAGTGATTCTCTAACGGGATACTCCGCATACTAAGATATTTTCTTGGAGAAGTCACATATTGCGTACTTAGTACTTAGTTTACTATTTTTTTTTTATTATTTTCGTTTTATAAATTCGATTTATGCTATACTTTATTGACTTGAATCATTTCATATTATGATTCAAAGATTTAAAATCGGCGGGGTTTACTAATCCTTTTCTTTTCGTCGAAATCTGAAAAAGTTTTTATAAAACTCCTTTCCTTGGATGTGTTCAATTAATTACTTCTTTGTTTGGAATGCTAAAAAAAGATTTCTTGATTTTCTTTTATTAATACATACCCCAACTATTCTTTTTTTTTTTTCTTTTCATTGATTTGATTATTTCAATGGATTCCGGGATTCATATTGAAAATAATCAGAAATCCAGGAATTGGAATCATAAGAGTAAGAGGCGCCTTTCAACTATTCCAGATTAATTGGAACCAACACAAATCAAACATATGAAGAAAAGAAATCAAATTTGAACCTTATGTACATTCCATATAGATAATTAATATCTATTGTCTATATATCTATCTATATATGAATATGAAGATGACATTCTAGATTGATCCATATTAAGCCCAGATCTTTCTACAGTACAACTTTATATACTAGAATAAAACTTTATATACTAGAATAACAAAAATAGATAGTATGGTAGTAAATATATTACTTTCTACCATACTATCGGATCTCATAGAATCCTGCTGATTCTAGTTCGCTCATTTCAGCTAAAACGCAAAATTGGAATTCTTTTCATTTTATTTCGTTAATTCTTGATATTGAGAAGAACTAAGAAGTCAAGTTTCATTCAAATTAATCACTTTGACTAACAGTTTTTACATATATTATAAGTAAAAAAGCAGTAGGAACTAGAATGAACAGTGCAGTAGCAATAAATGCGAGAATATTTACTTCCATAATCTCATCGTTTCGTTTTTCTTTACTTCACAATAATTCGGGATTTAATCCCATAAGAGATGAGAAATCTTTCGCCTCTAAATTCAATGGGATGAATTCCATCTCGATGATATCGAATCAGATCAATATCATGAATAACAATATCTGAACTCTCAAATCGATTTATCGTCGAGAATTGAATAGTATAACATAGAAAGATCATTTATTCATACCAAATCCAAAAATGGATTCCTGATCCAATCGAAAATTTCCTTACTTTGTTACTTTATTTATCATTCTTTTCCATTCTTTCTTTTCTATAAAACTATCTCCTTCCTTGTACAATCATCTGACTAAGTATCATCTAATCGTCTTTAAACTTACATAAGTTACAAACAAAAACAAACAAACAATAGAAGCGAAATGGGAAAGGGGGAGTTATGTTCTAAACTCCTTTTTTGAATGATCTAATCTTATTGGATTGGAAAACAAAAAAAAAAGTGTGATAAAGATAAGTCCTAGTACAGTATAAAAAAAATCGAATATTCTACCAAATTCACTTTTTTTTTTAGAGTTTGTTTTTTCTTCGGCATAAACCCTTAAAAAAGATTATCCATTCCCTCTCTCTCTAAGAGAGGCAGAGTCTTTATTTGATTTTTATTTTATTAATATACTCTTTACTTGATTGAATTAGGAATGGGATCCATATAATATATCAAAACTTCAGTGTACAATTTGAATGAGATAGATTGTTTCAAATAATTGAGGTTACACAAAATCGGAGCCAAAAAAGAAGAGACTTTTCCGATTAAAAGGATTTTATCAAAGAAATTAAAGTCATTTTGTATCGTACAAATAAGAATTCTATTTGTGTATGTGCTACCGGGAAAGATAGGGTACTCGATTCGATTTCATTATACGGATCGGGAGGAATCGAAAAGGCCAAATTGAGTGAGGTCTCTCTTAGAATCCTGAATATGACGCTACCAATAATTGTACTAATCCACATG